CCCCCAATGGAAGGAAATACCATAATTTTCGATTTCTAGGATCAACCAACTAGGTTTTGTCGTTATAGAACATAAGAGTTTATAGAAGCAATGCAAAATAGATACGAATAGTACCCAAAAGGGGAGAAATAAAAAAAGTGTATATAAAAGTTATACAAAATGATATACGAATTATTATCCCTTTTTTATTTCCTTAATTAAATATTCAATTTCGTTTGATTAGGGCAAAGCTACTTAAAAACCTCGGCCTTTCTTAAAATATCCCGAACAGTTCCCGTAGGCTGAGCGCCCTTTTCAAGGAAATATAGAATAGCAGGAATGTTTAAATAACTTTGATTCTTTATCGGATCATAAAAACCCACGTTGCGAAGATCTCTTCCTTCTCTTCGGGATCGAACATCAATTGCAACGATTCGATAGACGGCTCATTGGGATAGATGTAAGTAAATGAACAAGACCCCCCCTAGAAACGTATAGGAAGTTTTCTCCTCGTACGGCTCGAGAAAAAATGATTCGCAGTTTTGTCTACGTATTCTAATGAATGGCAAGGGGGTTGATAAAATCACTTACACTGGGATTTCACTCCCTTTTTTGTTCGCCCTTCCTGAAAAAAGAAAAAATCATTTGTACTCATAACTCAAGTTGGATAATTCTAAATTCGGCAATTTATTTCATTTATTGAATGGTCTTTAACCCCCCTTATTTGTTTGTCTCGTTTAAAATAAAAAATATTTGGATTCTTTATTATGATCCAGTTCTTGAGACAATTGAAATGGCGTTTCCTTGTTCTGGGATCCTTTTTTCTTTGTTTTAAATCAGTGGGTTTAGACATTACTTCGGTGCTTCTTAATCGTTCCAAAATGGCAGCAACACGCCCCTTTTGTGATTTCTTTCTATCAAAGAATCATCTGAACGGTCGATTCCCGCGTGATACACTTTGAATCGAAAGAGTTTTATCAATTCCAATAAATTTTCCTTTTGAATTGAAAACTTGACCGAATCGGATCCTTTCGATTTCTATATTGATGATATACTTACGAAGTTGTTCCAATTTATTGATTGGCATTAACCCTAGATCCTTGCCCCCTGAAAGATGAATCAAGACTTTCTACTCGAGCTCCATCATGTACTATATTAATTACAATCCAACAAAAAGAGGGATTCTAGTGGAATAGAACAGATGTCGGGCCGAGAGCACCTTCGGTCCTATAAAAGATGGCGGATGTAAGAATAAGAATCCACACCGGATCGTGTCCTTCAAGTCGCACGTTGCTTTCTACCACATCGTTTCAAACGAAGTTTTACCATAACATAACATTCTCCTCATTTGGAACCCGGATGGAATTGATTCAATTGTGGAATCATGAATAGTCATTGGTTCAGCCGGTACATAGACATATGAATCTATACCCTTTTTCTTCTATACAAAGAGGGTAAAGAGTTTTTCTGAAGAAATCATCTTAGCAAGACCCCATTTTTTTATGTTATTGTATGAATGAAACAGTTTTTATAAAAAAACAAACTAATAGAAATAAATAGAGAAATAACACGAATAAATGAATTCTTTTTGACTCTGCATCTTAAAGTGACTCAATAGGAGATATTGACCCATCTCCCACTTCTTTGAATACCAAAGATTCAACTCATAAGCAAGCATTAATCATCATTTTTCTAATCAAAAGAGCTTCCTATTTCGATTAGAAAAATGAAAAAATGATTTGAATAAAGTTTTCCATTAAAGACGACATTTGATCATCATAAAAACAAGAGAAATCTCTGTTTCTTTTCGAATTGAACCATCAAGGATGATGATTTAAAGCAGATAAATAGATTGAACAAGAAACCCAATTTTTCGTGAGATGGATAAAAAAGACTGATAGAGGGGAAGATTTAGGTACTTATTCTTTCGATTCTAATTTTATTAATCAGATGAACGAGTATAGGTTTTTCGTACCTATCTATCTATTGGATAGACTGAACAACAGTCTCTGTTATGGATAGTCTATATTAAAAAATAAAATGCACTATTTCAATATCAATCAATATTTAAGGGATTCCAATTCTTTTTCCCCAAAACCGAAAGATTGTTGTCACTGAAATAGAACGAACTCAAATGATAACAATACATCCATATTAACTTAAGCTAAGCATTTCCTCATTCATTTGATATGTATTTTTTTGTTTGACCCGGGATTAAGTAATCTTTATGCAACCTTGGCAGAAAGTAAAGTGACTTAAATTTACGAATTCCCCCCGTCTCAAGAGGTTCTTTCTTATTGCGATTCAAAGTGGATCGTTGAAAATGCAATATGAGACATAAGGTTTCTCTTCAAATTAAGTAACTAAACCGCCTCATATATGACAATATGAAGGGAATGAACATATGATGAAAAATCCGCCCTACTTTAGTTTTTAGTAGGTTGAATTCAAAAAAGTGTGACCTATGTTCCTGTTGTACCTCGACCACAAATAAATATATTTAGTTCAATCTGCATGTCGTTTGCACTCAATTCAGTTAGTTCGGTTTGTGAAAAACAAAGATAGGATTCATTCACATTCAAAATCATAAAAGAAACAAAAATTACATTCTATCCAATCCCAATATTAGACATTTAAACAGAACGTTATTTTCAAAAGAAACTTTGACTCTGATACAATGTATATGTCCTGGGACGAAAGGATTCGAACCTCCGAATACCGGGACCAAAACCCGTTGCCTTACCACTTGGCCACGCCCCATTTAGATTTCCATTCGACACTAATAAAGATAATAAAGAATAATAGTAGTATTGGGTCTTGGTCAATTCCAGGACAAATGTCTATAGAAAATCTTTATAGAATAAATTAGATTCTTTCTATAATTTTTACACGTGTAGATATAGATATAGAATTCAACTGAATTCATTGATCATTACATAGAATTCAATTAAGATATTCTATGAAAGTATGATTTCTTCTATTCTCCTTTGTTTGAGAATTGGGGAATTTTTGATTGGGTGGGTTCAAAGAAAAAGAAGGATTTGTGTCTACCTTACTTTACTTCATTTTTCCTTATAGCAATAACTCAATCAAAATGCAATTATCTCCAAGAACAAAATGTCTGTTATGCTTAATATCTTTAGTTTGATCTGTATCTGTCTTAATTCTGCCTTTTATTCGAGTAGTTTTTTCTTCGCCAAATTGCCCGAGGCCTATGCTTTTTTGAATCCAATCGTAGATCTTATGCCAGTCATCCCTTTGTTCTTTTTTCTCTTAGCCTTTGTTTGGCAAGCTGCTGTAAGTTTTCGATGAGATCTTTAATATTATCCTATAAAATGAAAATTCATGATTTATTCGAGAAAAAATTCTAACAATGAAAATGAATAAGATCAAATAAGTCTTACATTATGAACCTTCGATTCAAACATTGAAAGTCTTGGATAGCTGCGAGAAATCCTAATCTGGCTCACCCCGTATTCCCCATTCTGCCCTTTTCCATTGAAAGACCCTACATAGGGTTAGGTTAGGGTCCCCCACCCACAATATCTAATTGTGGGTATGAAATAGATTTTTGGTAATGAAAGACTCTTATGACAACTGAATTTTCATTAATTATTTTCTGTTTCTAGAAAGCACTTCATTTATTATTTATTGGTGTCAAAAGATTTCGTATTAAAAAATGGAGGATCTATTCCCTTTTCTCATTTTTCCAAAAAAAGGATCTTGGAGATTGTGTAATGCTTACTCTCAAACTTTTCGTTTACACAGTAGTGATATTCTTTGTTTCTCTATTTATCTTTGGATTCCTATCTAATGATCCAGGTCGTAATCCTGGACGTGAAGAATAAAACAAGGTTTTTCGTTGCTTGATTTTCTAATTTTCTTAGGATTTTTTATCTATTCCATACGTTTAACTAGGAAAAAATAAAAAGTATTGGCGAAATTGGAAAGAGAAATAAAATATCAAGTCATCAACAAAAACGGAAAGAGAGGGATTCGAACCCTCGGTACGAATAACTCGTACAACGGATTAGCAATCCGCCGCTTTAGTCCACTCAGCCATCTCTCCCAATTGAAAAAGATAATTACTATGTTACATTACACATCAAATAAGGATTGAAAAAGTCTTTCTTTCTCTTTCTTTATCTATATTATTATATATCTACAACTTTTATTAGCAAATTCCATTTAGTTCAAGTAAGGGCTCGAAAGATTCAATAGAAAAAGAAAGACGACCTCTTTTGCTTTGATTTTGGTCGAAAGGGACCTTTTTGATTCCCGCGGCCTGGCCTGGTAAGTACCTAGCCGGGCCCTTTTTTGTTCCAACGAATCTTGGCTAAACGGCTTCTCCCTATTTTAAAACAAAAGAGTTTGCTAATAAAGCAACAACAAAAAGACGAAGGACTATTTCCATTCTTATTGACTATTTCCATTCTTATTATAGAATCAAATCCTTATAAATTTTTTATTCTTCTTTCTTACTTTTTTATTTACTTCACGACCTTACTCTTACTGGAATAAAAAAAGGAAACTTTGGATTTTTACACAATGCATTTTTTATTCTAATTTCAACGGTTTTGACGAATTGTATCTATCAAAGCGCCTCCAGCAAAAGACAAAAGAAAAGATAGAACTTTTTATTTAGTTATTTAAATTAGCCCTCTTTTTTGATGAATTTTTGCAATTAGAATCCCCCACGAAAAACGTCAATACTCTAATTTTCATGATTCTTTTATGATCTTATCTTGATGGCCCCTAATTCCCCCTGTTCGACAAAAGGCCCTTTTTCTATAATAATCACATTGTAGCGGGTATAGTTTAGTGGTAAAAGTGTGATTCGTTATAGTAACCCCCTTAAATAGTTAAGGGGTCTTTCGGTTTGATTTCTATTCCGATCAAAAAACTTTATTTCTTAAAAGGATTAAATCCTTTTCCTCTCAATGACAGATTCGAGGAAAAATAGAAATTCTCGTGATTTGTATCCAAAGGTCACTTAAAAATTGGATTACGAAATTGTGAAA